TCTCTTGTTTCTATTGAAATTTCTTCACTTTCTACACACGTCTTTTTTTCGGAGGTCTACAGCCATTATGTGGCATAGGGGTTACATCCCGTACGAAAGTTAATAGTATACCACTTCTACGAATAGCTCGTAATGCTGCGTCTCTTCCGAGACCGGGACCTTTTATCATGACTTCTGCTCGTTGCATACCTTGATCAACTACTGTACGAATAGCATTTGCTGCAGCAGTTTGAGCGGCAAAGGGTGTCCCTCTTCTCGTACCCTTGAATCCACAAGTACCGGCCGAGGACCAGGAAACCACCCGCCCCCGCACATCTGTAACTGTGACTATGGTATTATTGAAACTTGCTTGAACATGAATAACTCCCTTTGGTATTCTACGTGCACTCTTACGTGAACCAATACGTACATTCCTACGTGAACCAGTTCTCGGTATAGCTTTTGCCATATTGTATCATCTCATAAATATGAGTCAGAAATATATGGATATATCCATTTTATGTCAAAACAGATTTCTTATTTGTACATTGAGCCCTTTAGCGGGTCTGATTATCCTTGTCTTTGTTTATGTCTCGGGTTGGAACAAATTACTATAATGCGCCCCCGCCTACGGATTAGTCGACATTTTTCACAAATTTTTCGAACGGAAGCTCTTATTTTCATATTTGTCATTCCTTATCTTAATTCTTTTTTGGTAGAAAATAAGTTTCTTGAAATTTTGCATCTCGAATCGTATCGAATAAAAATGACCTAATCTTTCGAATCCTTGTTTCGGAGTCGATAAATTATACGTCCTCTGGTTGAATCATAACGACTTACTTCAATTTTGACTTTATCTCCTGGCAGTATCCGTATAAAACTACGTCGGATCTTTCCTGAAACGTAACCTAGAATCAGATCTTCATTATCTAACCGAACTCGGAACATGCCATTGGGAAGCGATTCAGTAATTAAACCTTCATGAATCCATTTTTGTTCTTTCATTTCAGGTAAAGCCCCCCTGAAGTATCAATTAATGGAGGAAAGAGGATATTAGACAACTCACCCCCTTTCTTTTTTTTTTTACAAATAGGAAGAGGTTTCGGATCCCATTTGGATATTAAATGGATTACCATATATAACACAAAATTTCTCCACCGATTCGTTCTAGTCGAGCCTCCCGGTCTGTCATTATACCCCGAGAAGTAGAAAGAATTACAATTCCCATCCCACCTAAAATTCTAGGAATTCGTTGAGAGTTAGAATAGATTCGTAAACCGGGTCTACTGATCCGTTTTAAATTTAAAAAATTTCTATAGGGTCTTTTCCCATTCCTTCTATGTCGAAGGGTTAAAACCAAAAAATATTTGTTTTTTTCTCGATGTTTTCTGACGTTTTCGATAAAACCCTCTCGGAAAAGTATTTTAACAATATTTTCGGTAATATTAGTAGATGCTATGCGAACAACTCTTTTTCTATCCATATCAGCATTTCGTATAGAGGTTATTATCTCAGCAATAGTGTCTCTACCCATGATGAACTAAAATTATTGGTGTCTCAAAATTGGATATAATCAACATGTTTTTCTTTTTTTTTTATTGATTTATGAATAGGAATTTTGCAAGGTATATGCGTGAGACACAATCTACGAATTAATCTAGTTCTTAATCTATTTCTTTCAAATACCCCAAAGATATCACGATCTCATTTTATTTTATAATACCTCGGGAGCTAATGAAACTATTTTAGTAAAATTCAATTTTCTCAATTCACGGGGGATTGCCCCAAAAATTCGAGTTCCTTTTGGATTTCCTTCTTGATCAATCACAACTGCAGCATTGTCATCATATCGTATTATCATACCGCTGTCACGTTTTAGTTCTTTACAGGTACGAACAATTACAGCTCTCACTACTTCTGATTTTTCTAGGGGCATATTTGGTACTGCTTCTTTAATCACAGCAACAATAACGTCACCAATATGAGCATATCGACGATTACTAGCTCCTATGATTCGAATACACATCAATTCTCGAGCCCCGCTGTTATCCGCTACATTTAAATGGGTCTGAGGTTGAATCATATCAAATTTTTTGTTTATTCTTCCAATGCAAAGGATGAAGAAAATAAAAGAAATATTGTTTGTCCAAAAAAAGAAACCTGCGTTTTTGTTTTATCCCTAAGATTCATCTCTGTCGGTTCTACATTTTTATCCCGAAATAATAAATTGAGTTCGTATAGGCATTTTAGATGCTGCTATTAAAATAGCCCTTCTAGCTATATTTTCGGTTACTCCACCCATTTCATATAGTATTCGCCCCGGTTTAACAACAGCTACCCAATATTCAGGGGATCCTTTCCCCGAACCCATACGTGTTTCAGCAGGTCTTACTGTAACTGGTTTGTCTGGAAATATACGGACCCATATTTTTCCACCACGGCGTGCATTTCGTGTCATTGCTCGTCGACCTGCTTCGATTTGTCTAGATGTGATCCAAGCAGGTTCAAGTGCCTGAAGAGC